TTCTTTAATCCAAAGGAGGTCAAATTAAGATTACTCTTCAATTATTTAAGTGTAATTTTCGGACTAACCTAACCAAGACTGGAATCACGCTCTGTAGGATTTGAACCTACGACATCGGGTTTTGGAGACCCACGTTCTACCGAACTGAACTAAGAGCGCTTTCTTATCTTCTTATCATTATCACACTAGCTAAAACTAAAAAAAAAAGAAGAGGATTTTTTTTCTAACCCGAATACATCTTGTATGCATAAGACTATCATATAGAATATGATATAATAAAATAAAGATTATGTATGCCTGATTTTAATCGATTTCAATGAATCCCTCGTTACTGCTCAGACGAGAAGTAATAGGTAGGGATGACAGGATTTGAACCCGTGACATTTTGTACCCAAAACAAACGCGCTACCAAGCTGCGCTACATCCCTTTCAATTGGTCTACAGTGTCATTTTATAGAATCCCTGTCTTGTTTTCAAAATCCTTATTTTTTCCATTGATATATCCAAGTTATCTTGACATTTTTTTTTTATTCTCATGTAACATATAATAATAATAGAAGGCTTATATACACATGAATCTGAAACCCATCGTAAAAAATAACTAAAAAAAAAAGAATATTTTTTGGGAATGCTCAGTCGGAAGGGACGTCTTTTTCGGTTTTAAGAAAAGGAAAATCTTATCTACCGAATCATTGTAAATTTCAATTGGAATTAGGAATTCCGTGTACAAATACAAGCGGTCCTTAACTACTTACATAGTTATATTATATCGGATCATATATGGATTACCATTAGGCATTACAATAAATAATACAATAAATAAAAAGAATAAAGAAGGAGGATTTAAAATGCGAGATCTAAAAACATATCTTTCCGTGGCACCGGTACTAAGTACTCTATGGTTTGGGGCTTTAGCAGGTCTTTTGATAGAGATCAATCGTTTATTTCCGGATGCGTTGACATTCCCTTTTTTCTCATTCTAGTTATTGACATGGGAAGGGGTGAAGAAGATTAGAGATAGAATCAAAAGATTTGTGACTAATCCCTCCCCCTCTTTTCTTTTTTTTTTTTAGATAAAATAGAATTCAATACAATATAATAAGTAGAAGTAGAATAAAGAAAGGAGGAAAGAGAAATAAAAAAGTAGATTCAACCTCGGCAAAATTCGGGTTTAGTCTCCAATTCCATTTAGAAATAATATTGTGAGAACAGAAATGTGTCTAGGGCAAGAAGATCATACAAGATCTTTTAATGAAATACTGTACATTGAATCGAATTCGATTCAAAATATACCTAAATATTAGTTTGTTGTTTTACTTCTTATTTTTTTTATTTCTTTTTTCGCGGAAAGTAGAAGAGTTGGTTGAATCAAAAACGCAAAGGAGGTTCATGGCCAAGGGTAAAGATGTCCGAGTAACGGTTATTTTAGAATGTACCAACTGTGTTCGAAACGGTCTTAATAAGGAATCAAGGGGTCTTTCCAGATATATTACTCAAAAGAATCGACACAATACGCCTAGTCGATTGGAATTGAGAAAATTCTGTCCCTATTGTTACAAACATACGATTCACGGGGAGATAAAGAAATAACTCGAATCAAGTGCCTGTGTGTCACTCTTACAAGGAACACGAAAAGGACATATTCTATATATACCATATTATTCTATATATTCTAGTTAACATAATTTAACTAACTAAAAAAAAAAAGCCAAATCAAATCCTATATTTTGAATTCAAAATCTTTTTGGATCAGATTGAAATAGGATTTTGGGGATAAGGAATAAACAAACCATGGAAAAATCCAAGCGACTCTTTCTTAAATCCAAGCGATCTTTTCGTAGGCGTTTGCCCCCGATCCAATCGGGGGATCGAATTGATTATAGAAACATGAGTTTAATTAGTCGATTTATTAGTGAACAAGGAAAAATATTATCTAGACGGGTAAATAGATTAACCTTAAAACAACAACGATTAATTACTATTGCTATAAAACAAGCTCGTATTTTATCTTTGTTACCTTTTCTTAATAATGAGAAACAATTTGAAAGAAGTGAGTCGACCTCCGGAGCTACTGGTCTTAGAACCCTAAATAAATAAAAAAAAAAAGTAGACTTACTTTACTCCTCAATTGAACCCAAATTCAAATTCAAATCCGAACTCAAACACAGATTGATATTTTGTTCGAAAAATTGTAAGAAAAAAAATTGGGGAAGAAGAAGAAATCTTTTTTTATTGGATATTGGACATATTCGCTCATTTCATTTTGAGCGACTTTATCATATTCTCTTTATCATACTAATTTCTACTCTACCTTCCCGGAGTTCATTCTCCAGCGAACTCCATTTAAAATATTCTGACGAATTCCTTACAATTTCCTTTTTTATTTTATGATCTCATTAGAAATCATATAAAGACAATTCCTATTTAATATAGCTATTTGTGCAAGTATTTTACGATTAAGAAGCAACTGTCTCTTGTACAGATTGTGTATTAATCTACTATAACTATAGGATACTCTATTCTCGCGAATTACTGCATTTATCCGAGTGATCCACAAACGACGAAAATCTCTCTTTTTCCTATCTCTATCTCGATGAGACGAAACCAAAGATCTTATTTTCTGTTGAATAATTGTTCGAGTAAGTCTTGAACGAGCCCCCCGAAAGCTTGATGCAAATAAACGAATTTTTGTTCTACGTCTCCGAGCTATATATCCTCGTCTAATTCTAGTCATTGAATAAATGAAACTTTCATGAATAACTAATTGATTTCCTTTCTTTCAGTTATTCTTTTCCCTTTTCCTAGTTTATTAATAACAAAACGGATTCTTCCAATGTATAAAATAAAAATTCCAATGGCTTTTGCTACTATAACCTTCCCAACCACAATTTGTCTTTTTTTTATAGGCATTTCACCTCGAAACGAGTATTGATACTAGGTATCAAAAAACAGAAAAAAGTAATAAATAGAAATGAATAACGAAATAGTGGATTCCATCGTTTCTATGGTTATGTCTTAAACGGTGAGGTCCTCTCTATACACCGGAGTCCCTTATTTCATTTAATCAATGCTATTAGCAACTTGCACAGTTCAAATTCTTTGGCTCTACCCATGAATTATCTAGTAATAGGTCTTTCACAACGAGATCTACCTATACAGTAACGGTATTTAATTATGAAGATTGGCTGGGTAGCTGACCCTCTTAGTCCGTTTTTGCAAGAGTATAGGCATAAGATTTCGGCTTTGAAAATAGGATTTCCCCGCTTAATGGATAACTATTTGTTACCAATGAGGAATGTTTTCTCATCGGAAACCATAAATTTCATATACAATAGAAGAGAATTGAATAGATCTTTTTTTTTTAGTTTTCGATATATAGATATAGATAGTGAATGGCCTTCTTCCTTCCATTTTATACTATTGACTAGTACTGATCATTGATACTGGAAAATGGATTTCCCTTTTTTCTCCCAATGGTGATCTGAACGAGTCGCACATACACCCTAGTACATGTTCCTCGACGCTGAGGACATCCCCCAAGAGCGGGGGATTTCGTAACATTTCTGATTGGCTGTCTTGTGTTTCTAATAAGTTGTTTAATAGTTGGCATGTTGAATCGTATACATAATAAATGGGCTGGTTTAGATCGATCCTAACCGGATGATTATGAATTACTTCTCTATTTAATAGATGAATAGAATATTAGTAAACCCGTTAATAAGTAAGAAGATAAAATCTCAAATCGGCGATTTTCGTCAACTTAATGCTATTTTTTTTTATTCAATCGCTACAAGATCAACAATTCCATGAGCTTGGGCTTCTGTTGCTGACATAAAAACATCCCTTTCCATATCTTCGGATACAACCCATAAGGGTTTGCCCGTTCTTTGTACATAAACTCTTGTGATGGTTTCGCGCAGTTTCAGTAGTTCTTCTGCTTCCAGGATAAATTCTCCCGTTTGCGCCTCATAAAAAGAACTCGCAGGTTGATGTATCATTACCCTGATAATATAACAAATGGTTCCTCTATCTCGCATGATGAGGTGAGGAGAAGAGATAAAGAATAATAAAAAAAGAAAGATAGAATTGAGCAACCGTACAGGCATCCTTTGCACATTGCATACGGCTATACAATGGAATTCACTTTACCTTCCATTTCCATCGAAGAAAGAGAAAAAAATATAGATATAGGGTTTATCCGATTCAGATCGGGAAATGATCCAATTACCATCCTTCCTTTCGGAGCAGTTAAAAAATACTATGATGGCTCCGTTGCTTTTTATATATTTCTCTCGTCTGTGATTCAGCAATCCCAAAGTTTCTTTTTTTTTTTTTTTCGTACTCTTTCATAACAATAACATAAATATTGTTAAAAGTTTTCTGTTGTGAAAACAAAAAAGTTTGTGACGCTGAAATGGTAATGGTCACCGATAAATAAGAAAAAATCGAGAATACCCTTTATTTTATACTAATTTCATACTACTCTTTCGATATATAATCTAATGTTTTGAAAAAAAAATTTCTCATATCGAATTCGAAGTGCCATGCTATTATTACTTAATATTCCTATTTCATATGGCGAAGGCATAGTCTTTTTTTTTTTGTTCTTAAAAAACTCATTGGCGCCAAGCGTGAGGGAATGCTAGACGTTTGGTAATCTCTCCGCCGACCAGGATAAAAGATCCCATTGAAGCGGCTAATCCCATGCATATTGTATGCACATCGGGTTGCACAAATTGCATAGTATCATAAATAGCTACTCCGGGGATTACCCATCCGCCAGGAGAGTTTATAAACAAATACAGATCCTTGTTATCATTCTCTATACTGAGATATACCATAAGACCAATAAGTTGATTCGAAATCTCGCTATCAACCTCTTGGCCTAAAAAAAGTAATCTTTCTCGATAAAGTCGGTTGATTAGGATAAAATTTGTATCCCTTAAGAGCCGTACATGCACCTTTTGATGCATACGGTTCAACAAAAATTGCGAAAAAAA